TAACATCGATGAAGCTACCGCGAAAGCTATGAACTTAGAAGTGGAGAGCAAATTGAAGAAATGACCTTAAATCTTTGTGTACTGACTCCTAATCAAATTATTTGGGATTCAGAAGTGAAAGAAATAATTTTATCTACTAATAGTGGCCAAATTGGCGTATTGCCAAACCACGCTCCTATTGCCACGGCTGTAGATATAGGTCTTTTGAGAATACGTCTCAATGACCAATGGTTAACGGTGGCTCTGATGGGCGGTTTCGCTAGAATAGGTAATAATGAGATCACCATTTTAGGAAATGATGCGGAGCTAAGTACTGACATTGATCCGCAAGAAGCTCAACAAGCTCTTGAAATAGCTGAAGCTAACTTGAGTAGAGCTGAGGGTAAGAGACAAGCAATTGAGGTGAATCTAGCTCTCAGACGAGCTAGAACACGAGTGGAGGCTATCAATGTTATTTCCTCCTAGTCAATACATCAAAATAATAAAAAATAAAAAGAAGTTCTTCATAAGTTCACCCTATTTTGATTCCGCCAATTGAACACAATCAAGTCTAATCTGACTGATACAACGAAAAAAAGAAAGAAGATGGGTAGAAAAAATAAAAACTTATTAGATGCCATTGACTCTGTGGTATCTAATAAGTTCTACCTACTATTGGATTTGAACCAATGACTCCCGCCGTATGAAAGCAATACTCTAACCGCTGAGTTAAGTAGGTCATTTATCACCACAAAAAAGGACCCATCACTTCGTGAATTATAGAGGGAATAGTATTTCTAAGCAATCCCAATCCGTTAACAGTAAAAGGATCAGAAAACTCTCATGTGAGGTCATGGAATACCTATCTTGACAAGAAATTCTCTATATGTTAAGATATCTATGACAGACAAGGGCTATAGCTCAGTTAGGTAGAGCAACTCGTTTACACGTGCGCCAATGCTTTTCAAGGGAGCCGCAATGAATCTAATTCATCCTATTGAGATGAGAAATCGGTGTCTTACTCTATAGATTCGAGGGAACAAGAGAACAATAGCCTGACAAATATTTGCTTCGGTACGATTTAGGTGCAAATTCAGGTGCCAAATAGAACCTGCCATTGATTTGCTATTTGATAAGGTAAATACCCAGTCAATTCAATGCTAGGCAATGAAATGAGTATAAGGGTCTCAAAATAACCTCTTTTCGTCCTATGAACTTTAAGGTGTATGAAGTCTCATATTTTACTCTTGCAGCGGAGCGATAGAGACTCCATTTAACCTAGGTTAATCTAGGCCGTAGGCAGACCTAAATCAAAGTAATCCTTCTTTGAAACACTTTGGTATTGTTCCTAGATCAGAATCAAAATAATGAATCAGAGCACATGGAGCCATCTCATTATCTTCTTTTCTTATCTTCCTGTGAAGAAAAAATATGGTGAACTAACTGATCTTTACATCAATTGATGAAAGAGCCCAATGCAAAAAAATGCATGTTGGGTCTTTGAAACAGCTCGAATCATTTCGATAATAATAAGTTTGATCTGTTTTACCGAGAAGGTCTACGGTTCAAGTCCGTATAGCCCTAATATTATTCTATTTTTGTATAGAATAGTTTTGATTTCATCATTATTACATTACTTGTTTTTGGACTGGCCGGTTTTTTTTATTATCTATAGAAATAAAAGCATTATCCCAGGCTCATGTAGATACATAGGGACAGGAAAATAAAAAGAAAAAAAAAAAAATAGGTATTTTGGTTCATTCCAAATCACTATCTTTGTTTAGTACTAGAAGATTGGTGGTTCTTTTATTCTAACGTTAATGAAATAACTCGATTCTTTTTAGTCCTGAGAGGTTCAGTCAGGATAGTACAGGTTCCAAATTTATAATTTTTTTTTTTTGAAGAATCTTTTTTGAAAAAATGGAAATAAAATTATTATTTCATTTAATTATATAATACTATATATATTTAATTATATAATACTATATATATTTAATTATATAATACTATATATAAACATAGTATATTCTATTTAAACATATAATAAACATAGTTTTATATATATAAACATAGTATTACGATTTAATTTCATTAAATTGAGTAGTATTTTTAGTATTTAATTTCTTTAATTACTATTAATTACTATATTTAGTAATTTATAAAGAAACCAAAGTAAAACAAAAGGGTTTTTGTTTGTGTAAAAGCATCCTATATCTACATCATATCTAAATAGAATCAAAATAAATGTAAGTGGGACTATGAATCTTTAAACAAGACATGCCCCACAGCAAACAAACTCTAAACTATGCAGTTTGATTTGATCAAAACCCAATCTTGTTTCGACTAAGAAGTTCTGAATGAATTAATAATTCCAATTCGAATCGAATAATTCAGAATATTCCAGATTAATAGGAGTACATTTATGTTTCTGCTTCACGAATATGATATTTTCTGGGCATTTCTAATAATATCAAGCGTTATTCCTATCTTGGCATTTCTAATTTCCGGAATTTTAGCCCCG